AGGGACAACTCTTATCCATTTTTTTTTTTTTTTTCAAAACTGACTTTGATCATAACACCCATATCTATTTAGTAGAATATGGTATAACATGTGGCTTCTTTCGAGCCTAAGCTCTTATGTATGTGTAAACATGATATATGGGTAAATGAATTCTAACAATTTTCAAATGGATCGGTATCGGGGAGAATTTCGGAAATGGAAAGTCAATATATCTATATGTGGATATCTATAGGAAATCATATGAAAGAGATGTTATTATTTTAGTTTGGATCTAAGCAATTCGATGAATTTTTCTAAAAGGTTCACATCATAGTAGTGCTGGTTGATGAGAGTTACTTCGGAAACAAAAAAAGTAAAATCAAATTTATTTTTGTTATTCTTCCAATTCCAATAAAATGCAACTAGGTCTAGTGAGAGTATGAGTTGGCGATCAGAACGTATATGGATAGAACTTATAGCGGGATCTCGAAAAATAAGTAATTTCGGTTGGGCCCTTATTCTTTTTTTAGGTTCATTAGGGTTTGTATTGGTTGGAACCTCCAGTTATTTTGGTAGGAATTTTATATCTTTATTTCCTTCTCAGCAAATAAATTTTTTTCCGCAGGGGATCGTGATGTCTTTCTATGGGATCGCGGGTCTTTTTATTAGCTCCTACTTGTGGTGCACAATTTCGTGGAATGTAGGTAGTGGTTATGATCGATTCGATATAAAAGAGGGCATAGTGTGTATTTTTCGTTGGGGATTTCCTGGAAAAAACCGTCGCATATTTCTGCGATTCCTTATGAAAGATATTCAGTCCATCAGAATAGAAAATAAAGAGGGTCTTTTTGCTCGTCGGGTCCTTTATATGGAAATCAGAGGCCAGGGGGCCATTCCCTTGACGCGTACTGATGAGAATTTGACTCCACGAGAAATTGAGCAAAAAGCTGCTGAATTGGCCTATTTCTTGCGCGTACCAATTGAAGTATTTTGAAAAAAGGAACTGAAAAATGAATACTTTGCAAGAGGGAAAAAACTCAAGAACCCTCTTTTTTTTCTATACCATAACTTAACGGAAGTTTGTTCTGAACGCCTATTCGAGCCAAAGTAAACGTATACGAAGCAACCCTAAAACGAAATTTTTTGTGTCCATAATTTTTTTTATTTTAATATTTGATATTTTTTTTAATAGAACGGGAGTTCTTTCGTCTCGAAATCCAACTAATATTAATTTGAAGTGGGCTCTTTCTTATTCTATTTCTGTATTCTTTCTAGATTCAAGGACTAACCTAACCGCTATACTGCATCACAAATAAAAACCTCGCAATAGATTAATGGGCTCGATGACTTGGGATATAACTTATGCTTGATAGAAATATTAGTATCATATAGAGTCGACGCATGGGGTGAGTTCATTTAAACTTCAAAAATTCACAGACGAAAAATGGCAAAAAAGAAAGTATTCATTTCCCTTCTATATCTTGCATTTATAGTATTTTTGCCTTGGTGGATCTCTCTCTCATTTAAAAAAAGTCTGGAATCTTGGATTACTAATTGGTGGAATATTAGGCAATCCGAAATTTTTTTGAATGATATTCAAGAAAAGAGTATTCTAAAAAAATTCATAGACTTGGAGGAACTCCTTCGTTTGGAGGAAATGATAAAGGAATACCCAGAAACGCATTTACAAAAGCTTCGCGTCGAAATCTACAAAGAAACGACCCAATTGATCAAGATGCACAATGAGGATCGTATCCATACAATTTTACACTTCTCGACAAATATAATCTGTTTCGTTATTCTAAGTGGTTATTCTATTCTAGGTAATGAAGAACTTGTTATTCTTAACTCTTGGATTCAAGAATTCCTATATAACTTAAGCGACACAATAAAAGCTTTTTCTATTCTTTTATTAACTGATTTATGTATAGGATTCCATTCGCCCCACGGTTGGGAATTAATGATTGGCTCTGTCTACAAAGATTTTGGATTTGCTCATAATGATCAAATTATATCCGGTCTTGTTTCTACTTTTCCAGTCATTTTAGATACAATTTTTAAATATTGGATCTTTCGTTATTTAAATCGTGTATCTCCTTCACTTGTAGTGATTTATCATTCAATGAATGACTGAAAAATGATTGAACGACCCAATTATAATATTTGTTACTTTGTCCATAAGCAAAACACTCAAAATAGTACTTATTCTTTCTACCCAGCCAAGGGATCTCTCCAATGTTTCAGAAAAATTATTTCAGTAAATAGCAAAATTATAGATAGGGAACTCTACTAGCGACCTACCTAATTTTATTGTAGAAAATTTCGGGATCAATGATTGGACCATGCAAACTAAAAAAACCTTTTCGTCGATAAAGAAAGAGATTACTCGATCCATTTCCCTATCGCTCATGATATATATAATAACTCAGGCACCCATTTCAAATGCCTATCCCATTTTTGCACAGCAGGGTTATGAAAATCCACGAGAAGCAACGGGCCGTATTGTATGTGCCAATTGCCA